GTCTATCTATTTTCTTTAGTTCTTCAATGAAACCAATGATTCGTTATTGGTTTCATTGAAGAACTTTTTTGATGTAGCGAGTAATAGGCTCTTTCGCCGTTCAATAATTCTTGTTTAGGCAGTTCATATCATCCACACATAGTGATCTAAGATTTCAATTCTTCCATGTTTCAGCAGTAGCATATTGTTCCATGGAGCTAAGGCCAAAAAGATGGAAGAAACAAGTGTTTCCGCGACTCTACCATCCGGCCAATTCTGTTCCACTGAATCCCCCTTTCATGGGGCATGGGCACATATCTTTATGGCTAAGGAATGGGGAATCTTTCTCCTGTTACATGAATCAAATGCTTCATTTCATCCGGGAAAAGCCATCTCTTTCTCAACAATGTCTTTGTCATTTGATCCAATAGCGTTCCGTTAGATAGGAACAGATTTGATAAATACTGATAACTCTCGGATAGAGTATTAGAACGGAAAGATCCATTAGATAATGAACTATTGGTTCTAAACCATCTCTGGCGATGAATCAACAATTCGAAGTGCTTTTCTTGCGTATTCTTGATGAACCAACGTTTATATATATTATATATAGATGTAGAAGAATTTGTTTGGGAAGCAATAAGCCCCTTTGACATCTCTTCATCTGCAAAGAATTCTCGACGTGAAAACAAGGGCTGATCTTTGAATAGGGAAAAGAATGGATCCGCAGGGTCCCAAATGAATTGGCTTATTCGAAAAAAGCCTTGTTCTTTGGAAGATCTATCTCGTGTCTGGTACTGCATGGTTCCACTCTGCAAGAACTCCGAATCATTCTCTTGAAGTTCATCCTCTTTATGAGAAATGATCCGTTTGCCCCGAAATGACCCAGTCCAATAGGGAAATCCCAATTCAGTGGGCCTTTCGATACAATCAAATAGATTGCCACAAGGGCGCCATATTCTAGGAGCCCAAACTATGTGATTGAAGAAATCCTCCTCTATCTGTTGCGGATCGAGGGCCCCTTCTTCAAACCCCGATTCGTATTTTTCATATAGAAATCTCTGATCAACGATAGAACAAGATCCCTTTTGCATCATATCTAACTGATTCCTTGGTTCGGACCGAAGAAGTAATGTCACTCGATTCTTATCAAACTGACTGCAATCTTTTTCTGTCCGTGAGGATCCCGCCAGAGCCAGAGCGCCTTCTACTTCTAATAGTAATAATAGTAATAGGCCATGAACTAGATCAGAATCATTCTCAACGAATCCATAAGAAGTGATCCAATTCTTTTCATTGGGTCTGGATGAAGACCAAAGATCTTGAGCGACCGATCCGGCAGAACAACTCAAAAGATAAAGAAGTATCGTGAATTTCTTCATGCTCGTTCCAAGTTCGAAGTACCATTTGTACAAATAAGAATCCCCTCCCATACTTGATTTCTTCTTCATATAGATAGATATAGGATCTATGGGGCAATTACTTAGAAGTACATTTTGTGCAACAGCCCTTCCTATCTGATAGAAAAGGATCCCATGATCCTGAACCGATCTTATATGGGATCGAAAATCCCAAGTTTTTCTATGAAGAGCTGATCTAATTGTATTAGTTTCTATAATGGATTTCTTCTGTGTAATACTAATTGATAGGGCCTCGTTGATAAGTGCTACAAGATCTCGCGCATTGGAACCCATGGTTATGGACCCGAATCCGTTAGTATGGAACATCCTCTTTTCCAAGTGAAATCCCCTAGTATATGAAAGAATGAAAAAGTGCTTTCGTTGTTGTGGAAGAAGAAGCCTTCGTATCTTAATGCATGTATTGAATTTCTTCGGAGCTATTAGAGCGGGATCCACTTTTTGGGGAATATGAGTCGAAGCAATAACAAGAATCTTTCCAGTGGAACATCTTTCACAATCCCTGGAGAGATAGTTCTCTAATAGACCGAGGGATAAGTAATTCGACTCATTCACATGCAGATCATGAATGTTTGGAATCCATATTATGCAAGGAGACATTGCTTTTGCTAATTCGAATTGAAGGGTGATATCAATATCAAATTGGTCTCTTTTTGGCGTCATATACGTCATATACATAGTTAGCAGCTTCGTATCAATATCAAGGTCATCCTCACTATCATCAATATTGATATCGTCACTATAATCAATATCATCAATAGGATAACTTTTAGGCTTGTCATCCAGGAACTTGTTCGGAAATACCGTAATGAAAGGAACATAGGAGTTTGTCGCTAGGTATTTGACCAAACAGGATCGTCCAGTTCCTATAGAACCTATCACTAAAATACCTCTAGAAGGGGATAGGGCTAAGCGGAGCGAAAAGGGTTTTCCATGAGGAGATGGGGAATCAAAACTATTAGCCCCGCACGAGGTTTGTGAATAAGCGATTGTCCGATAATGAGCAAGGAATATCCGTCTTTCTGCTAAAAAGGATCTATTGAACTCATAATTCAATAGATCCTTTTTATGAATGTCAACTAAGTATCGTAAGGAAATTGATC